TATCCGATAAAACGACCTACTTGTCATATAACCATTGTGGTGAAAGATATATCCATACCGGAAGAATACGACTATAATTATCTAAATTAAATATAATTAATAAAAAATATATCTTAATGGTAAAAAAATAAAGAATGTATATAAATAAATACACGAATATGTCGTATCCAGATATGTATAGTAGTGAGGGAGCATGGGACAAAAAATAAATCCACTTGGTTTCAGACTTGGTACAACCCAAAGTCATCATTCCGTTTGGTTTACACAAGCAAAAAACTATTCTGAGGGTTTACAGGAAGATAAAAAAATACGAGATTTTATCAAAAATTATGTACAAAAAAATCTGAGACTAGCTTCTGGTGTCGAGGGAATTGCACATATAGAGATTCAAAAAAGAATCGATCTGATTCAAATCATAATCTATATGGGATTCCCGAAGTTATTAATAGAAGGTAAATCACGCAGACTCGAAGAATTACAGATGAATGTACAAAAAGAATTAAATTGTGTAAACCGTAAACTTAACATTTCTATTACAAGAATTGCAAAACCTTATGGAAACCCTACCATTCTTGCAGAATTTATAGCTGGACAATTAAAAAATAGAGTTTCATTTCGTAAGGCGATGAAAAAAGCTATTGAATTGACTGAACAGGCAGATACAAAAGGAATTCAAATACAAATTGCAGGTCGTATTGACGGAAAAGAAATTGCACGTGTTGAATGGATTCGAGAAGGTAGGGTTCCCCTACAAACAATTCGAGCAAAAATTGATTATTGTTCCTATCCAGTTCGAACTATCTATGGGGTATTAGGGATCAAAATTTGGATATTTGTAGACAAAGCACAATAAACCTTCATTTTCGTTTCTGTTCTATCTAATGATTGAAGAAAAAACTATTTCATTCTTTATCTAATCAAGTCAAACAAAAAATAAAACTTCGACAATTCTATAGGGTTGAATAAAAAGTAGATTAATAATTTGATATAATTGCTATGCTTAGTGTGTGACTCGTTAATTTTTTGAAGGTTATAAAAAAAAAAAGACTGATTCATAGTATCAACTAAGAACTATCGAACTAATAACCAACCCATCGCTTCGCATTATCTGGATCAAAAGAAACAATTACGATAGGATCTATTGGTCATATCATTGTAGCAACTGAACTCTTTTTTGCATAATACAGAAAACCAAATTGGATTATGAGTTTGAATTGTAAAGCGCAATTTACTAAGGATATGGATAAGTGGAATGGTGAGAGAAAGAGAGAGAAAATAGCAATGATATATGATTCCAATCTAATATGTAAGGTCTCTAAATAATCGCAGAAAAAACAATGTATCTAATAAAGCATCAATATAGAGATTCATCCCTAATTTGTTGATAGAACAACAAAAAGAGCTTCGAGCCAAGAAAGATTAAGAGGATTGACTCAAGAACAAAATCCACGAAAAGCTCCATTGTCAAATTCAGACCTAACCATTAATAGAGAAGCAATGGGAACGATGGAACCCATGAATGCAGAAGATTCTCTTGAACATGAATCCTAATGATTCATTGGGTGGGATGGCGGAACGAACCAGGAACCTTTTCATTGATTCTAAAAAGTCATAGGCTAACCCAACAACTGAACTAGATATTGAAAGAGTAAATTTTCGCCCGCGAAAATTTGATTTTATTGGATTGTTCAATTTTACGCGATCCGATATGATTAAAAAAAAACGGAAAGTCAAAGTTAAAAAAAAAGCTGATCCATAAAAATACGAAGTATCTATAACTAGAAATATAAATATATATATTTAGTTTATTTAGTTATATATCAAAAAAAGTCTAGAAGAATTTGAAATAAACTAGATAAAATTTGAAAGAATCCAGGGATTCAATGTATTATTCATTACTTACATATATGGATCTATTAATTAACGATTTATCACTCTTTTCTTTTCTTTTGATTCGCGAGGAGCTGGATGAGATGAAACTCTCATGTCCAGTTCTGGAGTAGAGATGGAATTGCGAAACAACCATCAACTATAACCCCAAAAGAACCAGATTTCGTAAACAACATCGAGGAAGACTGAAGGGAATATCTTATAGAGGTAATAGTGTTTGTTTCGGTAGATACGCTCTTCAGGCACTTGAACCTACTTGGATCACATCTAGACAAATAGAAGCGGGGAGACGAGCAATGACCCGAAATGTACGTCGTGGTGGAAAAATATGGGTCCGTATATTTCCAGATAAACCAGTTACAGTAAGACCCGCAGAAACACGTATGGGGTCAGGTAAAGGATCCCCCGAATATTGGGTAGCTGTCGTTAAACCGGGTAGGATACTTTATGAAATAGGGGGAGTAGCAGAAAATGTAGCCAGAAAAGCTATTCAAATAGCAGCATCCAAAATGCCTATACAAACTCAATTTATTCTTTCGGAATAGAAATGTAAAATGAAAGGCAAGAAGTCTTTCCTTTGGACTAACAAAAAACAATTGCAGGTTTCTTTTTTGGACAAAGAATATTTCTTTTTTTTTTCTGCGCCCCTTTTGCATTTTAAAAATAGATTAAAAAATGATATGATCCAACCCCAGACCCTTTTGAATGTAGCGGACAACAGCGGGGCGCGAAAATTGATGTGTATTCGAATCATAGGAGCTAGTAATCGCCGATATGCTCATATTGGTGACATTATTGTTGCTGTGATCAAAGAAGCAGTACCAAATATGCCTTTAGAAAGATCCGAAGTGATCAGAGCTGTAATTGTACGTACTTGTAAAGAACTGAAACGCGATAACGGTATGATAATACGATATGATGACAATGCTGCAGTTGTCATTGATCAAGAAGGAAATCCTAAAGGAACGAGAATTTTTGGTGCGATTGCACGAGAATTGAGACAGTTAAATTTTACTAAAATAGTTTCATTAGCCCCCGAGGTATTATAAAACGAAATTGCGATTATAGTTAGAGTCAAATTTACTTGAATGAAATCGATTAATTATTAGTAGATTATGTCTCACGTATATACCTTTAATAATTTTAAAAAAGCATGTTTATTATATCCAAATTTTGAGAAACCACCAATTTTAGTTCATCATGGGTAGAGACACTATTGCTGAGATAATAACTTCTATACGAAATGCTGACATGAATAGAAAAGGAACAGTTCGAATAGCATCGACTAACATCACGGAAAACATTGTTAAAATACTTTTACGAGAAGGTTTTATCCAAAATGTGAGAAAACATCGGGAAAACCAACAATACTTTTTGGTTTTAACCCTGCAACATAGAAGAAATAGTAAAGGACGATATGGAACTGTTTTAAATTTAAAAAGGATAAGTCGACCCGGTCTACGAATATATTCTAACTACCAACGCATTCCTAAAATTTTAGGTGGGATGGGAATTGTAATCCTTTCTACTTCTCAAGGTATAATGACAGACCGAGAGGCTCGATTAGAAAGAATCGGCGGAGAAATTTTGTGTTATATATGGTAATCCTTCTAATATCCGAATTAGATTCGAAACTTCTTATTTTGGAAAAAAAAAAGCGAAAGGACGGGTTGTCTAATATCACTCTTCCTCCATTAGTTGATACACCAAGGAGGTTTTACCTCAAATGAAAGAACAAAAGTGGGTTCATGAAGGTTTAATTACTGAATCACTTCCCAATGGTATGTTCCGGGTCCGTTTAGATAATGACGACCTAATTCTAGGTTATGTTTCAGGAAGAATCCGGCGTAGTTTTATACGGATCCTACCAGGAGATAGAGTCAAAATTGAAGTAAGTCGTTATGATTCAACTAGAGGACGCATAATTTATAGAATTCGCAATAAGGATTCGAAGGATTCGATCGATTAGATGGTTTTTTATTTTACCCTTCAACGTTATTTTCAGGAGGATACAATTCCAGATTCCACATTTCAGGAAACTTAGTTTCTTCCAAGAATCAATTCATAATTAAGGTAAGGAATGAAAAATATGAAAATAAGAGCCTCTGTTCGTAAAATTTGTGAAAACTGTCGACTGATCCGCAGACGCGGCCGAATTATAGTAATTTGTTCCAACCCGAGACATAAGCAAAGACAAGGCTAATCTTTGGAAAAGAACTCTCTAAAGAACCCTAAGGACAAATAAAAATAAAGGATTCGTTTTGACATGAAATGGATATATCCATATACCTCGGACTCATATTTATGAGATGATAAAATATGGCAAAACCTATACCAAAAATTGGTTCACGCAAAACCGGGCGTCTTAGCTCACGTAAAAGTGGACGCAGAATTCCAAAAGGAGTTATTCATGTTCAAGCAAGTTTCAACAATACCATTGTGACTGTTACAGATGTAAGGGGTCGGGTAGTTTCTTGGTCCTCGGCCGGTACTTGTGGATTCAGGGGTACAAGAAGAGGAACACCGTTTGCTGCTCAAACCGCAGCAGGAAATGCTATGCGTACAGCAGTGGATCAAGGTATGCAACGAGCAGAAGTTATGATAAAAGGTCCCGGTCTTGGAAGAGATGCAGCATTACGAGCTATTCGTAGAAGCGGTATACTATTAAGTTTCGTACGAGATGTAACCCCGATGCCACATAATGGCTGTAGACCTCCGAAAAAAAGGCGTGTGTAGAACTAAACACGGAAGATATTTCAAGAGAAATAAATGATTCAATGATCTGATCAAATAATATTACTATGGTTCGAGAGAAAGTCACAGTATCTACTCGGACACTACAATGGAAGTGTGTTGAATCAAGAGCAGATAGTAAGCGTCTTTATTATGGACGTTTTATTCTGTCTCCGCTTAGTAAGGGCCAAGCCGATACAATAGGTATTGCAATGCGAAGAGCTTTGCTTGGCGAAATAGAAGGAACATGTATCACACGTGCAAAATCTGAGAAAATACCACACGAATACTCTACCCTAATAGGGATTCAAGAAGTAGTACATGAAATTTTAATGAATTTGAAAGAAGTTGTATTGAGAAGTAATCTATATGGAATT